CGCAAATCCGAATCGGCTAATTGTTCTCTGATAGCACCTGCCCCCGTAGAGATTTCTCGGTTTCGAAATTTCTCAAAACCTTGAGTAGTAAAAAAGAGTGGGATGCTGTATTTCCAGGATTGGATTTCATATTCGAATGAACCTCGTAATCGTAAGAAAGTAGGTTTTTTAGCTATGGACCTAGCAAAAGAAAAATTGAGATAGGTTCCTATAGTATTGGATTCCCCCCCTCACAATCGGACGTGAAGGTTTCCTCTCATCCGGCTCAAGTAGTTACACCAAATAAAGAAAGGGGTTCTTCTTCTTTTTAAACTTTGTTCGAGAAAACCCTACAAAAAGCTACTCTTTACTCAAGTTCCCAGTAAGGACCAGCCTTTCATTGATTCATTCTTATCTTTTTTTTTGTTATTTTCACTCTAACCCTTTTTCCTTTCTTTTATGTTGTTTACGAAAAAAAGGAAATGTGAAGTTATTGAGTAGTCTACTTCCCCTCAAATGATGAATCCCCTGAAAGGAATATTGTGGGACTCGTAAAGGATTTATTTGTCTATATATTGTATTGTTCCATTCGATCTTTTTTAGGTCTCTACTCACCTCGATGGTTATGTGCCATGATATCCCTTGAAGCATATATGCGATAGATAAGCTCCCGTAACCATGCCATATTCACTTGCGCTTGAGATTTTCTTTCTCAAAGAAATGGAATGTCTAATTCCACAAAAAGTCTTTTTTTCACGAGGTATAACTAACTATTCCTATATTATCTGTTACGGAATCGACCATGGATCAATTCCCCTTTTCTTCCATTTTTAAGTCTTGAATGCACCCATAATTCTGAGCTTCATGTTCCTCCTCCCAAGATACATGTCAGAGCCGGGGGCATCCCAATCAGATTAAATGGGATGACAGTTTCTCAGTCCAAATCTGTCAAATGAAAATTTCGATCAAATCACACATCGCAATATACTAGGCCCTCTAATTCCCTAAGGGGCTTATCTAAAAGATTCGCAATATAACTAGGAAGACGTTTCAAATACCACACATGAGTCACTGGACATGTCAGTTTGATGTATCCCATTTGGTACCTTCGTATCCGAGAATCAACAAATTCCACCCCGCATTCTTCACAATATTTCGGGTCTTCTTTTTCAGCCCCAATCCCTCGGTAATTTCCACAAGCACAAATCCCACTTTTTATGGGTCCAGAAATTCTTTCACAAAACAATCCATCTTTCTCCGGTTTATTAGTTTTATAATGAAAAGTATAGGGTTTTGTCACCTCTCCAACTATCTCTCCATTGGGTAGAATTTTTTTTGCCCAAGCCCTGATTTGTTGAGGGGAAACTGGTCCAATTCGAAGTTGTTGATGTTTATACTGGTCGATCATAGAATAGAAATTCTGATTCATTGAGATCAAGCTTCCTTCCTATTCATCTGGAAGTTCTTTTCAGATACAAGGAAATGATTCAGTTCCAGGGCCAAAGATCGTAATTCTCGAACGAGCAATCGAAAAGATTCTGGAGCACCCTCTGGATTAGGTACTGTTGATCCAATAATCGTAGCACCAAGTACTTCTTGACGAGCTCTAATATGATCAGATTTATAAGTAAGCATCTCTTGTAAAATATGAGCAACACCAAATCCCTCTAGAGCCCAAACTTCCATTTCTCCTACTCTTTGTCCCCCTTGTTTGGCCCTCCCTCTAAGGGGTTGTTGTGTAACAAGTGCGTAATGCCCACTGGAACGTCCATGGATTTTATCATCAACTTGATGAATTAATTTTAGGATATAGGACTTTCCTATTAGAACAGGTTGTTCAAAAAGATCTCCTGTTCTTCCATCAAAGATTCTGCTTTTTCCCGGATATTCGGGTTCAAATACCCATGGATTTTTTGTTTGCTTACTGGCTTCATATAATTCAGAAAACACTAGTTTTCTTGAGGCCTCTTGCTCATATCTCTCATCAAAGGGCCCTATTCTATAATGTTTCTTTAGCAGATCCCCCGCTAACCCGAGCGAACATTCAAATATCTGTCCCACATTCATTCGTGAGGGGACTCCTAATGGATTGAATACCATATCAACGGGCGTTCCATCTTGCAAATAGGGCATATCTTGTCTAGACAAAATCTTAGAAATTATACCCTTATTCCCATGCCTTCCAGCTACTTTATCACCTACTTTGATTTCACGTTTCTGTGAAATATATACACGAATCCTTTCTGGATTATAATTGGAAACCCCCTTTCTATGGATCCATCTCACATCAATAACTCGACCCCTTCCCCCTATAGGTAGTCTTAGAGAAGTTTCTTTTGAAGTGGATACCTGAATGCCAAGTATAGCTCGTAATAATCTATCCTCCGGGGCATATGAAGATTCGCTCGCTGTCTGAGGTGTTAATTTACCTACTAAGATATCACCTGTTTCTATCCAAGATCCCAGCATCACAATTCCATTTCTGTCTAAATTTCGGAGTAAACGAGCCTCTAAATGCGGAATATCCTTAGTGATTCTTTCAGGACCTTGGCTTGTTAAATGAGTCTGAATTTCATATTTCCGGATGTGAAAAGAAGTATAAATATCTTCATAGACCAGACGTTCGCTAATTAGTACTGCGTCTTCAAAATTGTAACCTTCCCATGGCATATAAGCTACTAATACATTTTTTCCTAAAGCGAGTTCCCCACCAGCTGTAGCCGCACCACCCGCTAGAATTTGTCCCTTTTTAATGTATTTACCCCGCTTAACCTGAGTTTTTTGATGCATACAAGTATTTTTGTTGGAACGTTGATACATAACTAATGGAATGCTTAGAGTATCCCCATTACTTGAGAAAATGATCTTTTGAGTATCAGTATAAATGATTTTTCCCTTGCGTTCAGCTATAGCTGAAATCCCCGAATCTAGAGCCGTTTGGCCTTCCAACCCAGTTCCAACAATGCACTTCTCGGACCGAGAAAGGGGAACTGCTTGACGCTGCATATTAGAACTCATTAAAGCTCGATTCGCATCATTATGCTCGATAAAAGGAATGAGGGAAGCTCCAATCGAAAAATATTGGAAGGGAAAAATGCTTCTAAGATGAATCTCTTCCCATGCAATAGTCAGGAATTCTTGACGATATCGAGCAGGAACAACCTGTTGTTCTTGAATACCCCGATTCAAGGCCAAAGAATTTCCTGCTGCTACCATATAATATTCATCTCTATTTGGTGATAAATAAACCATCTGTGCCTCTTTTGATCTCTCAGATAATTTATAAAACGGACTCTCTATAGATCCCCAATAACCAACCTTCACATGAATAGCTAATGATCCGATAAGTCCAACATTGATTCCTTCGGACGTGTCAATAGGACAAATACGTCCATAGTGACTCGGGTGGATATCTCGTATCCGAAAACTAGCAGTTCGTCCCGTCAATCCTCCAGGACCCAAATAACTCCATTTTCGCCCATGAACAATTTGTGTCAACGGATTAGTTCGATCCAAAACTTGAGATAAAGGGTGTAGGCCAAAAAACGATTCATAAGTAGTTGTTAATGAAGTTGAAGTTACCAAATTTTGAGGAGTAGGTATCAATTTATGCCTGATTGCTCCACATATAGTTCCTCGAACCGTATTTTCTAAACGAACAAGAGCCAATCCGAATTGATCCTGTAATAGATCTGCTACAGAACGAATACGTTTATTTTTCAAGTGATTCATATCATCAAGTGTACCCATTCCCAATTTCATTCCAATCAAATGATCCACAGCAGCCAATAGATCTCGTGGTAACAAAAAAGTATTGTTTTGGGGTATATCAAGATTCAGTCTCCGGTTCATATTTCGTCGACCAATCTTTCCTAATTCACATCTTTGTTGAAAAAATTTCTTTTGTAATTCCTTGCATAAGGACTCAGAAAATACCGGATCCCCCCCTACACAGGCAAATTGTTGATAAAACTCCAAAATAGCACTTTCTTTTGACCCAATATTTTTTTTCTCTTTATCATTCGGGAAAGACAAGAAAATCTCAGGGTAACAAACATTATCTAGAATTTCTCTTATATTCGAACCCATAGCTGATGATAGAACTAGAATAGATATTTTTTGTTTTCTACTTACACGGGCCCATATCCTTGCTTTTCTATCAATTTCTAATTCCGACCTTCCCCCCCAATCCGATATTATAGTACTGGTATAGACAGAAATTCCGTTATGTTCCAATTCTGAACGGTAGTAAATACCGGGACTTTGCAATATTTGGTTGATCACAATTCGGTATATTCCATTTACTATAGAGGTTCCAAAAGAATTCATTATAGGGATGTTTCCAATAAAAACGGTTTGTTCTTGCATATTTCTACCGGTTTTCCAAATTAAGACCGCGGGTACATATAATTCAGAAGAATATGTGAGTGATTCATACACAGCATCTCTTTCTTTTATCAAGGGCTCTACCAATTGATATGTTTCCACAAATAATTGAAATTCAATTTCTTGATCTCTATCTTCAATTTTTTGAAACTTATGAAATTCTTCCGTCAAGCCCTGATTAATGAACCTACAAAATCCCTCAAATTGTATCTGACTAAATCCAGGTATTGTGGACATTCCCTCATTTCCATTCTGGAGCATCTTAATCTGAAGTTTCCTCTTTATTGAAAAAATCCCATTATTGGCTTGGCTCACTATTCATCGAACCCTACCTATTGATCTAGCAATGATGGAATGGATATTCTGTTTACTGAATCACATAAAATTTTAGTCAACTCCATCCATATATATCATACATATGAACGGAAGCAAGACAGAGAAATGGAGGGCATTTTCGATGCAAATTCGAATTTGAGCTTGAGCCAGGTACAAATAGAAAGAAATGGAAATTGATAAAGCATTCCTGGGAAAAATTCTGTCACTTAGGCTGATGGAGTCTTTTATCGGATATCTAAATTGATCCAATTTATACCTAATTCTTTTATTATGATATTATGATCAGGGTACAAAAAAATAAAAAATCAATGAAATATTCAAGCACGATGATCCTATATAGGGATAGGATATGTGCATAAGAAATAGACCCGGGCTCGGTATCCACGTATAAAAATATCTGTTCTGGAGTTTACACTGTTCTTTACACTGTTCTGGGGTTTACATATACACATATATTTTCTTATAATTAGAATTGATAATGATTAGTCGTAAATCAATTGGATTTTGCATCCATTAAGATAATACAAATGGAGATACAAAATTAAGAGCTGTTCGCTAATTCAAAGTAAGAAAAGTAAGTAAGAGTAAAAGAGTAATAAGTAAATAGTTAATGAAATAAAGAGTGAATTATTCTAAATTGCCCTGCATTTTACAGTCTGTGCTGTGACCGGGGCCGGGAATCTTTTCACTTTTCTATCAAATCTAGAGAAAAGTGAAAAGAGAAGGTAAGTTTTTAAGCGACGCGTGTTTTGAGATAAAATCAATCGAAGAAAAGAATAGAAACAGGATCCAATAAAAAGGAGGAATTCTTTTTTGGAAAAAGAAAAGATAAGTACAACGGGATTCAAGATCCAAAAAGAAAAGGAATTCAGAAAGTAAAAAATTCAAATCAAAACAAAATGAGGAGAGGAATAGAAAGAGAATAATAATAAAGAAATAATAAATAGGATTCTAGAAATTCTAGAAAGATAAGAATAGAGAATTTCTTTATTTCTTTATCCATTTTGGATGGAATTTGGCGGCATGGCCAAGTGGTAAGGCGGGGGACTGCAAATCCTTTATCCCCAGTTCGAATCTGGGTGTCGCCTGATCAACAAAAAAAGACTTGGAATTTCTTAATCCTGTTGATCGAACTTGACGAATCCTTGTCCCGCAAAAGCATAGGCAAGGGCTAGGTCTGTCGATACTTTATTTTGAGAACCCGTAGGGCCTATAAAAAAAAAAAAGACTGTCATCTTTTTTCTCAAAATCTGGGTTCTGAGTGTGGCTCAAACAGGTACCAATAAATCTGAAGCAACCCAATCTTCTTAATGATTGTTTTGGGCTATTCTGAATTGAATCAAATAAAAGAAATAGTGAGAATCATTCTGGGCATCAGAACTATGAAAGTAAGAATAAAGTCAGAAGTCGGAAATCTTGGTATACAAAGGTTCCTAAAAGACACTCCATTTTGGTAAGAAAGGATTCTAAAAAATACTATAAAGACTCCCTAATTATTTTACACTATAACTTCACTTAATATTGAAATATTGAGGTAGTGTCTACTAACTCTGTCTGCGATGAGATTAGATTGGATAGGCTGATGGTAAATTCATTTAATAATTGTGGAAAGAACTTATTTGTATCCAGACTCACTAGAGGCTCTGAGTGCTGCTCATAAATTGAATCAGAATGGTTGAACGGCTCTTCTTTTTTTTTTCTTATATCTTATATTTTCTATTTTTTTTTTCAATTCTTTCTATTTCAATAGAATTCTATTGAATAAGAAATCTAGGAAATTTTTATGAGTGGATTTATGAAATTGTTTCATAAAGAGCCGTAAGTAAGAATCCTATTTTGACTCTGCACCATTCATTCCACTATGATTATGAATCAATAATGGAATAATTCCTTCAATAGGGGACATCATTCACATGGATATAGTAAGTCTCGCTTGGGCTGCTTTAATGGTAGTGTTTACATTTTCTCTTTCACTTGTAGTATGGGGAAGGAGTGGGCTTTAGAGCTAGGAATATTACTAATTTAGTACTTTACTGAAAAATCTACTTGTATCAATTGTGATCGTTTTGCGAAAGCTTAAAAAAAAAAACTTGACTTGCTTTAGTTTATCTATATCTAGTTTATCTATATCTATATATTCTTTATATATTCTTTATTAGTAGTAGTAGTATTAGATTCTTCTATTTAATCCTCTATTAAATATTTTTCTTTTATTATTCTATTTTATTATATTTATAGAATATATGATATGGTATTTATATGGTATATTATGGTATATTATACCCGTACGATTCTTCCTACATTAATTCTTTCGAAGGGCCCCCGGATCCATATCCATAAGCATAAGAAGAGATAGAAAAAATCAGGAATTCAAGCAGTTGGGCTTGCAATTCTTTTGGGTTGATCGAAATGCATACAAATGGGTGTAGAGAAAAAATCGAAAATTCGAGTGCTATTTCGTTTTGATGTACGTCTAATATATATTTAGATATAGAATAGATATCTATTGTCAATTTATCTATATAAGAGAAAGCTTCTTTCTGTATACAATACAACTTTATGTTTTATGTACTAAGAATATGAATGAATATGAAATATTCTACAATACTCAATTGTATAGTGTGGTAGAAAGAGCTATATATAGCTCTTTCTACCATACTATCTCAGATACTTCTGATTCTTTAAGACTTAAATAGAGTTTTAAACCTTTTCATTTCTTCAATCATTGATAAAAATGAATAATTCAAGTTTCATTCAAATTAATCATTTTGGCTGACTGTTTTGACGTATATGATAAGT